TTTCTGAAAGGTAACTATCCCGCTTTCATATAAAAATTTATATAGAATCTTTGAAAAAGACTTTTTCATACTTCATAAAAAAGAAAAAGACTTACTGTCTTTAGGATCTGATGCTACACCGCTGCTCAATACCTTAGGGGATCCACTCTATTACATAAGTAGATTCCTAAGATTTATCTCATATTATGATATAAATAAACAGCTCTTGTTGTATCGGTCCAAAACCTTTCCAATTGATCTTTACGGTGCTTCCTCTGTCAATTAAATCTTTTTTTATCCATAGAAAAGAAAGTATTTAGGCATATCTAGTCTTCACTTCATATTTCGATCGATGAAGTTTATTTATTTGCTACAGCTGATAAAAAATCGTTTTGGACGATGCTTATTGTAGAAAGCCCTTTTTTTTTGTTTCTAGTATTTCATTGACTAGCTGTTCGTTCTTTTTTTCTATAGTGGAGATAGTCGCACGTAATGACAGATCACAGCCATATTATTAAAAGCTTGTGGTAAAAAGGGGTTTCGTTCTAATGCCCGAAAATAATATTCTAAAGCTTTGGTATGTTCCCCATTACTTGTGTGGATAAGGCCTATATTATAGAGTATATAACTTCGATCATAGGGGTCAATTTCTAGTCGCATAGCTTCATAATAATTCTGTAATGCTTCCGCATAATTTCCTTCAGATTGAGCCGACATCCGTTACGGTCGTCATTCGCTTTAACGAATTCTCCGTTTCAGAACCGTATGTGAGATTTTCATCTCATACGGCTCCTCCTTTAGGTGCATAATGAAAATAATATATGGAAAAATGTGATGTCATTATGAACTAAGCGGGGCTAATGTTTTTACAAGAAATCCCTAGCCAACCTTCTTGCAAAAGATCTTTTCTTACTACCAAGTGGGTTCATGCTAGATAAAAATAAAAAAGGAAACTCTAAAAATTTCTTTGTTCTCAACGCCCCTAAATTTCCAGGAATTAGTCACTTCAACAGTCTTCAATGGTTATACGGGTATCCAAAGTACGAACGAGATGGATGTTTATTGTTCCAACCATTTTAATTAGTCCCAATCCCAAAGAAGAAGAAGAAAGAAAGGGAATCATTTTGAAGAAAGTTTTCGTGTTGTTGATTTCTCGGCGTAGTGCTTCTTCCCCTATGCCTCCTATTCGTATATTGTATTAGTGTAGTAGGATTGATCTGTAATACGGGAACCATAGGTAAAAACCTTTTGCTCAATACTATAATTCACAATTGAAGCATCTAAGGCTGCATTAATCGTGGATACATGACAGAAGGGATTGTTTTTTTTATATTATAAACTTCACCTTCAAAAGCGTAGATTTTTTTTCAATACTCGTTTTTCTTTCTATTCCAAATCGGCGAGAAATAAAAAAAAATAATGATAATCAAATCGCACCATCTCTGTAATAAGTAAATGCCTCTTTTTCTCCGGAAGTTGTCGGAATGACTCGTAATAAGATATCGGCTACAATTGTAAAGGTTTTATCAATAAAATTTCCATTTATACGCGATCTTGGCATAGGTAGTAATCCATTCTCTAACTCTTTTTATTTCCTTTACCTTTTCTTTTGTGAGAAAATTTTCTCACAAACAAAGGAATTGTATAGTACGAACTAACATAAAAGCGGACTCATTAAAAAAAAACCTTATATCTACTTCCAATTTTTCCGGTCAAAAAAGGTATCTATTAACCATAATCTAAAAAACGATGAATAACTCGCTATTCACCCAGATACTCAGTCATAATCCTGATGTCGGAGAGATGGCCGAGTGGTTGAAGGCGTAACATTGGAACTGTTATGTAGACTTTTGTTTACCGAGGGTTCGAATCCCTCTCTTTCCGTACTTTCAACTAATTCACCAATCTTACGTGATTGACCACAATGTATCAAATCCAATAAAAAAGAATAGAGATAAAATCTACCGTGTTTTGATTTTGAAATAGATTCTCTATTCCTAATTTCTTTCATATGGAAAATGCTAGGAAGAGCAAACAAGGGATCCAAATCTCCCTACCAATCTATGATACATGAATAGTAAAAAGATTCCTCGATAAAATCCCTTACCTTGTGCCTTTTTATTTTTAATCAAAAAAGAGGGCAAAGGGGAGTTGTCCGAACTCTTGTTTTTAGTAATTTTTTTTTACTTAAGTTAGGTTTATTAAGTCTGTCGAGAGTAATATTCTACGACAAGCAATTCATTTATTTTCAAACCGACGCATTTCCTATCTATTATTTGATTGACTAACCCTTCATATTGGAATGTGTGAAGAGTCAGATGGTTTGGCAATTCCTCAGGGGCAGATGAATCAAGAAGATTTTGAACCAAAGTTCTAGAGTTTTGTTCATCCTTCACTGTAATAATATCTCGGGGTTTGCAGCGATAACTTGGTATATCAACTATACGACCATTAACTAAAATATGTCCATGGTTAACTAATTGGCGCGCTTGAGGAATAGTCAAAGCCATACCCAATCGAA